CGCGATTGGTTTCTAAGATCACTTCCGGCTTTAGGCCTTTTATTCGTTAGTCCTGGTAAAGCCCCAAGACGGCGTATTTTTTTGAAACGAGGTCCTCGGTAACGCGACATAAAGACTCCTTATTCTTATTTAGAATTCATTTCATTCTTTTTTTGAAAATTGGATTTTACAGAATAAACCTAAACTAAAACTGAACTGAATGAGGCGAAGTTTGCTGAAGTAGTGTACTTGTACTATAAAGAAGAATGAGATCAATTGGATAAATATTCAAACTTTCGATTATTATATATATATACTATTATTATATATTATTCTATTATTACATATAATAGATCCTTTGCCTGACATAGTTGGGAGTTCCCTAGAACTTAACCTATAAGTTTAGAAATTCATGGTTTTTGGAAAGAGGGGAAGGCACTTTTTCAATATTCTTTAATTTCAAACAAAGGAAGATTGTCCGTTTTTCTTGAATTTGAATAAAAAAATGAAAAATAGGAAAAAGCCGGCTATCGGAATCGAACCGATGACCATCGCATTACAAATGCGATGCTCTAACCTCTGAGCTAAGCGGGCCCACATAATAGAAATTTTCTATGCATAGGAATTCAAGACACTATAAGTATAAGTATAGTGTCTATAGAAATATAGAAAAGAATAGAATCTATAATTCCCAATAAATATTGGATATTATAGAACATAACGATTTATATAGCGAATATAGAATTTGGATTTCTTTCTCACAATTCGAAATTCGAATATTATTCTATTCGATAGTAAATCTTAAATATTTTTAGAGAGTCTAGTCCAATTTTCTTTTTTTTATTATTTTGAATTCACATGACATTTGAAATTCTTTTTGTTACACTTCTATATTTTCTATATATTTAGAATTCTATATTTCTTTTGAATTCGATTGATTAGTTATAACTAATCAGAGATTCCTCGGCTTTTATTCGTAAAGGGAAAAAATCGACCCTTCAAGTATCACCCCTTTACTGGTAAAATGGGAGGAAGAGAAAGATATATATGGGGTATATATCAATCTATATTGAATTGCCGAGACAGAAATGATAAAATCCAATTGGATCCAATATGGGCTTCCTATAGGTAAGAAATAAAATACTTTTTTCGAAATAGTAATCCCTATTCAAGGGTTCCAGTATAAATGAAAGAAAAAAGAGAATGATATCATAATAAGATCCTAAGCTCAAAACAAAAGAAAAGTAAGAGGGGATATGGCGAAATCGGTAGACGCTACGGACTTAATTATAATTAAATTGAGCCTTAGTGTGGGAAACCTACTAAGTGATAACTTTCAAATTCAGAGAAACCCCGGAATTAATAAAAATGGGCGATCCTGATCCAAATCCTGTTTTTTCAAATCAAAACAAAGGTTCAAAAAACGAAATAAAGGATAGGTGCAGAGACTCAATGGAAGCTGTTCTAACAAATGGAGTTGACTGCGTTGGTAGAGGAATCCTTTCTACGGAAACTTCAGAAAGGATAAAGGATAACCGTATCTATCGAATACTATATCAAATGATTAATGATGGCCCGAATCCGTATTTTTAATATGAAAAATAGAAGAATTGGTGTGAATTGATTCTATATTGAAGAAAAAGTAGACTATTCATTCATCAAATCATTCACTCCATAGTCCGATAGATCTTTTAAAGAACTGATTAATCGGACGAGAATAAAGATAGAGTCCCATTCTACATGTCAATACTGGCAACAATGAAATTTATAGTAAGAGGAAAATCCGTCGACTTTCAAAATCGTGAGGGTTCAAGTCCCTCTATCCCCAAAAAGCCTATTTTACTCCTAAAATCGTTATCCCGTCCCCCCTTTTCGTTAGCGGTTCCAAATTCCTTTATCTTTCTGATTCTTTGACTTTTGTATTTGGGCGTAAATAACTTTCTCTTATCACATGTGATATAGAATATACATCCACATTAAGCAAGGAATCCCTATTTGTATAATTCACAATCACTAGCTGCAGGACTTGGAGAAAACTTTGTAATCCCCCCCTGTCCCTTTAATTGACAGAGACTCCAGTCATCTAATAAAATGAAGATGGGATGCTACATTGGGAATGGTCGGGATAGCTCAGCTGGTAGAGCAGAGGACTGAAAATCCTCGTGTCACCAGTTCAAATCTGGTTCCTGGCACATGGTTAAATTGGATGAGGTCTTTCTTTTATAAATGAATTGATCTGAAGCGAGATACATATTGATTATGAATCTGGATCATAATACACACTTTTAGCTATCTTAGCGAGATATACCCCATCTATTTTATAGATGGGTAGAGTTTCTTAAATTCTTAAATAAATAAAATGAAATTCGATTTTCTCTTTTTTTTCTTTCGTGCAAAAAGAATGTTAATACTTTATACATATTTCATATTTGAAAGGTTCAATTGGTTGGTTGAAAGAACAAAAAGTCAAAGTTAAAATAGACAAGATTCGGCTCAGATACAAAAAAAAGAAATCGAATTG